TTTTTTTTTTTTTATATTTATGTAAAAAATATTTTAATTGGTTTAAAGATTAATTAATAATAATATTATATATATATATATATTAAGTATAATAAAAATATATATATATATATATATATATATATATATATATATATATATATATATATATATATATATATATATATATATATATATATATATATATTAATTTAAATTAAATTATTTAATTAATTATAAATATAAATAATATTATAAATTTTTTTTAAATAAAAATTAATTATATTAATATTATATTTTTTAATTTGAATTATAATAGATTAAGTAATTATTAAATTAAAATAATATTGTTAGAAAAATTTTTTTAAAAAAAAAAAAAAAAAAAAAAAAAAAAAATTATTTTTATAATTCTATGTTAGAAATTTTACATATAGATAAAAATTTATGATTTTTTAAATTTATTAATAATTTATTTTACATATAAATTTTAGTGTTAATTTTTAATTATTTTAATAATAATTATTTTGTTTTGTAGTAATTAAAATTGAAAATTTAAGAAATTATGATTTAGTAATATTAAAATTAATAACAAATTTTGTGCCAGCAGTTGCGGTTATACAAAAATTAAAATAAATTTTTTTAGCGTAAAATAAATTATTAATAAATAAATTAAATATTAATTTATTAGGTGAAATTTTAAATTAGTTAAATTTTAATAATAATTTTTGATTTATTAAATTTTTTAGTTAAACTAGGATTAGATACCCTATTATTAAAAATTAAATTGAAATGCTAAAATATTAGATATTAAATATTATTGAAACTTAAATAATTTGGCGGTATTTTAGTTCATTTAGAGGAATCTGTTTGATAATTGATATTCCACGAATAAATTTACTTAATTTATTATTTTATATATCGTTGTTAAAAAAATATTTTTAAATAATAATAATATTTAAAAATTTAAATTGAAAATTAATTCAGATCAAGATGTAGATTATAATTAAGAACATAATGGATTACAATAAATTTATTTAAATGAATATTATTTTGTAATAAATAATTAAAGGTGGATTTAAATGTAATTTTTTTTTTATTTTATAAAAATGATTTAAAATTAAAATATGTACATATTGCCCGTCGCTTTCATTTAAAAATTGAAATAAGTCGTAACAAAGTAGAAGTACTGGAAAGTGTTTCTAGAAAGACAAATTATAGCTTATATTTAAGTATTTCATTTACATTGAAAAGAAATTATTTATTTAATTAATTTGAGGGGGAAAAATTAATAAATGGATTATAAATAATAAAATAATTTTTAAATAATATAAAATTTAATGGGGGTTAAAGTATATATTATGGAAAAAATTTAAAAATTTATAAATTAATAGTATTGTAAAAGAAATATGAAATAAGATTAAATAATAATTATTTTGAAAGTAGGTTTAATTTATTGTATCTTGTGTATCAGAGTTTATTAAATAAAGTTTTTAGTTAAATAATTCTCGAATTTAAAAGAGTTAATTAATTAATAAAGTTATTGTGGAAAAAATATTTTAAATAATTAATTGGAAATGAGATGTTATTTCGTTTTTAAATATATCTAGTTTTTTTAGAAATAAGTTTAATTTAGGATTTTTTAAGTTATAAATATACATATATATATATTATTTATAATTTTTTAAAATTTAATAAATTAGGGGATAAGCTTTAATTTAAATTTTTATAATTAGTTTTTGTGAATTAAAAAATTTTAAGATTTATATTGTTTATAAATTATATTTTTTTATAAAAAATTTTAATAAATTATAAAATTTATAAATAAAAATTTAATTTTTTATAAAAAAATAATTTTTAATATTAATTAATTATTTAATATTAATTAATTAGTATATAATGATAAAATTAGTATAAAATTATAAATATAATTATTATTTTTTAAAAATTAAATTAAAGGAATTCGGCAAAAATTTATATTCACTTGTTTAACAAAAACATGTCTTTTTGATAATAATTTAAAGTCTAATCTGCCCACTGATTAATTTATTAAAGGGCTGCAGTAAATTGACTGTACAAAGGTAGCATAATCATTAGTCTTTTAATTGAAGACTTGTATGAAGGATTTGATGAAATATAAACTGTCTCTAATTTATAATTAGAATTTAATTTTTTAGTTAAAAAGCTTAAATATATTTAAAAGACGAGAAGACCCTATAGAGTTTTATAATTAGATTTATTTTAATTTTTTATAAAAATTATATTTAAAAATAAATTAGATTATTATATTGGGGTGATTAAAAAATTAAATAAACTTTTTTTTTATTTATACATTTATAAATGATTATTTGATCCATATTTTATGATTATAAGAAAAAATTACCTTAGGGATAACAGCGTAATTTTTTTTTTTAGTTCAAATAAAAAAAAGAGTTTGCGACCTCGATGTTGGATTAAGATAAAATTTTAATGTAGGTGTTAAAATTTTTTGATCTGTTCGATCATTAAAATCTTACATGATCTGAGTTCAAACCGGTGTAAGCCAGGTTGGTTTCTATCTTTAAAAAATTAGGATATTTTAGTACGAAAGGATTTAATATTTAAAATAATTTTTATTAAAGGAATTTTATTAATAGTTAATTAAATATTTGATTAAAGGAATTTTATTAATAGTTAATTAAATATTTGATTAGACTATTTTGACAGATAAATGTAATGGTTTTAGAAATCATGAATATATAATTAATTATATATGTAGTAATCATAATAATTGATTATTTTAATATTTTTATTGGGGTTATTATTTTAATTATTGGAGTTTTAGTTGGGGTTGCTTTTTTGACTTTATTAGAACGTAAAGTTTTAAGATACATTCAAATTCGAAAGGGTCCTAATAAGGTTGGATTTATAGGTTTATTACAGCCTTTTGCGGATGCTTTAAAATTACTTAGTAAAGAACAAACTTATTTAATTTATTCAAATTATATATCTTATTATTTTTCTCCTATTATTAGATTGATTTTATCTTTGATGTTATGAATGTTAATTCCTTATTATTTTAATATAATTAGTTTTAATTTAGGTATTTTATTTTTTTTTTGTTGTACTAGATTAGGGGTTTATACTATTATAGTTGCTGGTTGAGCTTCTAATTCTAATTATTCTTTATTAGGAGGTTTACGTTCTGTGGCTCAGACTATTTCTTATGAGGTAAGTTTAAGTTTAATTTTAATATCTTGTATTATTTTAATTATGGATTTTAATTTGGTGAATTTTAGTTATTATCAAGCTTTAATTTGATTTTTTTTTTTAATAATTCCTTTAAGTTTATGTTGAATATCTTCAAGATTAGCTGAAACTAATCGAACTCCTTTTGATTTTGCGGAAGGAGAGAGTGAATTAGTTTCAGGATTTAATGTTGAATATAGAAGAGGGGGGTTTACTTTAATTTTTTTATCTGAATATTCTAGAATTTTATTTATAAGATTATTATTTAGAATTTTATATTTAGGTGGTTATTCTTTAAGATTAATGTTTTATTTTAAGTTAATTTTTATTTCTTTTTTATTTATTTGGGTTCGTGGGACATTACCTCGTTATCGTTATGATAAGTTAATATATTTATCTTGAAAAATTTATTTACCTATTTCTTTAAATTTTTTATTATTATTTATTGGAATAAAGGTTTATTTAATTTAATAATATAAATTTAGTATAGATGATAAATTAATAGAATTTGTAATTCTTTCTTAAGTTTTCAAAACAAATGCTTTTTGACAAGCTCATTAATTATTTATTAAAAATTATATTGTCTCAAATTTTTCTAATAAAAGGATTAACAATATAATAAGAAAAATATAATAAAGTAAGTAGTTGTCCTGTTATAATGAAAGGAATTTCTACAGGTCGTGCTCCAATTCAAGTTAATAAAATAATAGTTACTACTATAATTCAAAATAAAATTTGATTAATTGGATAAAATTGAATTCCCTGTATTTTTTTATTGTAAGTAAATGGTAAAATAATTAAAATTAAAATGGATATTACTAAAGCAATAACTCCTCCTAACTTATTAGGAATTGATCGTAAAATTGCATAAGCAAATAAGAAATATCATTCAGGTTGAATATGAACAGGGGTTACTAAGGGATTAGCTGGAATAAAGTTATCTGGATCTCCTAATATATAAGGATTAGTTAATACAATTAAAGTTAAAAATAATATGGTAATAATAACCCCAATAAGATCTTTGAAGGTGAAATATGGATGAAATGGGATTTTATCTAAATTTCTATTAATTCCTAGTGGGTTATTAGATCCTGTTTGGTGTAAAAATAATAAATGGATTATAGTTAAAAGAAGAAGAATAAATGGTAGTAAGAAGTGAAATGAATAGAATCGAGTTAAAGTTGCGTTATCTACTGCAAAGCCCCCTCAAATTCATTGAACTATTATTGTACCTAAATAAGGAATAGCAGATAATAAATTAGTAATTACTGTCGCTCCTCAGAAAGATATTTGTCCTCAAGGTAATACATATCCTATAAAAGCTGTAGCTATTAAAACAAATAAAATAATAATTCCTACTATTCATGTATATTTATAGTTAAATGATTCATAATATATTCCTCGTCCAATATGTAAATAAATACAAATAAAAAATAAAGATGCTCCATTAGCATGTAGTGTTCGAATTAATCATCCATAGTTTACATTTCGACAAATGTAGTTTACACTATAAAAAGCTAATTCAATATTAGCTGTGTAATATATTGTTAAAAATAATCCTGTAATAATTTGAATTATTAAGCATAAAGCTAGTAATGATCCAAAATTTCATCAAGAAGAGATATTCGATGGAGTTGGGAGATCAACTAATGAGTTATTTAAAATTTTAATAATAGGATGTGTTTTTCGTAAAGGTAAAAATTTATTTATCATTTATTTAATTAATTAATGATTATATGGAGCGTAATGGACCATAAAAAATATTGGTAATTTTTACTACAGCAATTAATGTAATAAATAAGTAAATAATTATTAAAATTATTAATAAATACGTTTGTTTATTATATAATTTAGTTAGATTTATGTTATTATTATTATTAAAAAATAAAAAATTATTAAAAAAATTTGATATTTCAAAGTTATAGTATAAGTTTATTCAGTTTATATTATTTATTTGTCAGACTCTAAGTAATAAAATTATTATTATTAGTGAAATTATTAGAATTTTATTTTTAAATTTAAATGAAAATAATTCATTTGATGCAACTCTTGCAACATAAATAAATAATACTAATAAGCCCCCTAAGAAAGTTAAAAATAAAATATAAGAAAATCAGTAAGTATTAATAATTATTCCTGATAAGAAGCAAGTTATGAAAGTTTGGATTAAAATTATTAATCCTATGGATAATGGATGTTTTAAAAATATTATTAAAATTGAAAGAAAAATTATAAATAATGATATTAATATTTTTAAGATAACAAAGAATAGTTTAATAAAAATAATAATTTTGGAGATTATTGATAAAGAGATTCTTTTTCTTTGAAGTTTTTAAAATAAAAATTTATTTTTGATTTACAAGACCAATGTTTTTTTTAAACTATAAAAACAAAAAAAAATGATAAATAATATATGATTAATAATTTTTATTATGTTTATAGTAGGTAATATAATTTTTGTTTCTAAACATAAACATTTATTAATTATGCTGTTAAGATTAGAGTTTATTGTTTTAAGATTATATATAATGTTAGTTTTATATCTAAATATAATAGAATTTGATATTTATATATTAATAGTATTTTTAGTTTTTTCTGTTTGTGAGGGAGCTTTAGGTATTTCTATTTTAGTTTCTATAATTCGTACACATGGAAATGATTATTTTCAAAGATTTAGTTTATTATAATGTTAAAATTTTTATTTATAATAATTTTTACAATTCCTCTGTGTTTTATAAAAAATATGTTTTGAATGGTTCAAATAGTTTTATTTTTGTTAATATTTTTATTTTTAAATTTAAGAGTTAATATTTTAATTTATTCTAATTTAAGTTATATAATAGGTTGTGATATAATTTCTTATGGGATAATTATATTAAGTATATGAATTTGTTCTTTAATAATTATAGCGAGTGAAAAATTATATAAATATAATTATTATGTTAATTTTTTTTTATTAAATATGATTTTTTTATTAATTATATTATATTTGACTTTTAGATCTTTAAATTTATTTATATTTTATTTATTTTTTGAGGGGAGTTTAATTCCAACTTTAATGTTAATTATTGGTTGAGGATACCAACCTGAACGGATTCAAGCTGGTTTATATTTATTATTTTATACTTTATTAGTTTCTTTACCTTTATTAATAGGGATTTTTTATATTTTTAATGAAGTAAACTGTGTTTTAATTTATTTTATAAAATTTTTTAGTTTTGATTTATATTTATTATATTTTTCTTTAATTTTAGCTTTTTTAGTTAAAATACCTATATATTTTGTTCATTTATGATTACCAAAGGCTCATGTTGAAGCTCCTGTTTCGGGTTCAATAATTTTAGCAGGTATTATGTTAAAACTAGGGGGTTATGGTCTTTTACGAGTTATAATTTTAATTGAAGGTATTGCTATAAAAATAAATTTTTTTTGGGTAATTATTAGATTAGTAGGAGGTTTATATATTAGTTTAAAGTGTTTATGTCAAGTAGATATAAAGTCTTTAATTGCTTATTCTTCTGTAGCTCATATAAGTTTAGTAATTGGAGGTATTATAACTATAAATTATTGAGGTTTCATAGGAGCTTATATTTTAATAATTGGTCATGGATTATGCTCTTCAGGTATATTTTGTTTAGCTAATATTAATTATGAACGTTTGAATAGTCGTAGATTAGTTTTAAATAAAGGGATAATAAATTTTATACCTTCTTTAAGAATATGATGATTTTTATTACTTTCTTCAACTATAGCTGCTCCACCTTCATTAAATTTAATAGGAGAAATTAGTTTAATTAATAGATTAATAAGATGATCTTGATTAAGAATGGTAATATTAATAATAATTTCTTTTTTTAGAGCTGGATATAGATTATATTTATTTTCTTATAGTCAACACGGTCAATATAATGTTAGTTTATATAGATTTTATACAGGAGTTTCTCGTGAATATTTATTATTGTTATTACATTGATTACCTTTAAATATTCTTATTTTAAAAGTTGATTATTTTATAGTTTGATTCTATTTAAGTAATTTAATAAAAATATTGATTTGTGGTGTCAAATTTATGATTTTAATCATCTTAAATTATTAATAAAAAATTTTCGATTTGTTTTGTTAGTTTTTTTTTTTTATTTTTATTTATATTGATTAATTTTATTGGGGTAATTTATTTTCTTATAAATAATATAATTATTTTTATAGAATGAGAATTAATTTCTTTTAATTCTATAAGAATTGTTATATCTTTATTATTAGATTGAATATCTTTATTATTTATAATATTTGTTAGATTAATTTCTTCATCTGTTATTTATTATAGAAAAAGATATATATCTTCTGAGGTTAATTTGAATCGATTTATTTTATTGGTTTTAATATTTATTTTATCTATAGTTTTATTAATTATTAGACCAAATATTATTAGAATTTTATTAGGTTGAGATGGTTTGGGGTTAGTTTCTTATTGTTTAGTAATTTATTATCAAAATTTAAAATCTTATAATGCTGGGATATTAACAGCTTTAATAAATCGAATTGGGGATGTTTTTATTTTGATAATTATTTCTTGAATATTAAATTATGGTAGTTGAAATTATGTTTTTTATTTAGATTTTATAAGTAATGATTATGAGATAAAAATTATTAGTTTTATAATTATTATTGCTGCTATAACAAAAAGAGCTCAAATTCCTTTTAGTTCTTGATTACCAGCAGCTATAGCTGCTCCTACTCCTGTTTCAGCTTTAGTGCATTCTTCAACTTTAGTAACTGCTGGGGTTTATTTACTTATTCGATTTAATAATTTATTAATTGAATTTTGAGGTTTAAAAGTTTTATTATTATTATCTGGTTTAACTATATTTATAGCTGGAATTTCAGCAAATTATGAATTTGATTTAAAAAAAATTATTGCATTGTCAACTTTAAGACAATTAGGTTTAATAATAAGAATTTTAAGAATAGGATTACCTGAATTAGCTTTTTATCATTTATTGACTCATGCTATATTTAAAGCTTTGTTATTTATATGTGCTGGGGTAATTATTCATTTGATAAATGATAATCAAGATATTCGTTTTATAGGGGGGATAAGAAGATATATTCCTTTAACTTCTTTATGTATGAATATTTCTAATTTAGCTTTATGTGGAATCCCTTTTTTAGCTGGATTTTATTCTAAGGATTTAATTTTAGAGATAGTTATAATAAGAAATTTAAATATATTGGTTTTTTATTTATATTATTTTTCAACAGGTTTAACTATATTTTATACTATTCGTTTATTAATATATTTAATAATTAATGATTTTAATTTAATTGTTATTTATAACTTATATGATGAAGATTATGTGATATTAAAAAGAATATTTATGTTATTGTTTATAAGAGTGATTACAGGTAGAGTTTTAAGATGATTAATTTTTTCTTATCCTTATATAATTTATTTATCTTTAAATTTGAAGTTAATAGTGATTTATGTCAGAGTTATTGGAGGTTTATTTGGTTATTTATTTAGAATTATAGGATTTTATTCTGTTAATAAGTTTTTATTTGTTTATGAATTGAGAATGTTTTTAAGATTAATGTGATTTATGCCTAACTTATCAACTTATGGTTTAAATTATAAATTTTTAAATTTTAGTTATAAATTAATTAAATATATTGATATAGGTTGAATGGAATTATATAGAGGTCAGGGTATATTTTCTATTATAAAAAATTATTCTATTTTTAATAGTTTTATTCAAATAAATAATTTAAAAATTTATTTATTTAGTTTTATTTTATGAATAATATTTTTATTTTTTTTAGTGGTAGTTATTAACTATTTAAATAGCTTAAAAGAAAAGAGTGTGATATTGAAGATATTAAGGTGATTATTTAAATCTTTAAATATTTATAAAAATTATTTATTTTATTTTTACAATGAAAATGTAATGTTTTATTTAAACTATATAAATAGAAATATTAATGTTTTTAAACACTAAAAATTAAGTTAGCAGCTTAATTATTTTATATTTCTAAGATTTAATTGGAAAATAATTTCAATGATATCATTAACAGTGATATACCTCTATTTGGTTTCAAATATATAAATAAGGAGTTATTAAACTCTTTCTTTTAAGTCGAAATTAAATGCAATATTTGCTTCTTATTTAAGATAAATTGATATATTCAATATTTTTTGATTGCAAATCAAATATTTTAATTAAATTATAATCCTAATTTAGTTAGTTCAATTTAATATATTCTGATTTCATTCATGATATAGTCCTAGTAATAATATAATGATAAAGAAAAATCTAGTTTTGATTCAAAAAAATAAATTTGTTATTTTAAATGTGTAAATTATAGGAAAGATTAAAGCAATTTCTACATCAAAAATTAAAAAAATAATTGTAATTAAAAAGAAGTGTAAAGAAAATGGAGAGCGAGAAAAAGATTTAGGGTCAAATCCACATTCAAATGGAGAACATTTTTCTCGATCTTTAATTGATTTTTTTGAAATAATTATGGATAATATTATGATGATATTAGATAAAATAATAGAAATAAAGGATAATCAGAGTAATAAAATAATTATTTATATTAAAATGTTTTAAACTTTTTGATTGGAAGTCAAATATACTAAATATATTATATAAATAATTAATTACCTCATCAATAAATAGAGATATATAAAAATAATCAAACTACATCAACGAAATGTCAATATCATGCTGCAGCTTCAAATCCAAAATGATGTTTATTAGAGAAATGGTTTAATAAATGACGAATAAAGCATGTTAGTAGAAAAATTGTTCCAATAATTACATGTAAACCATGGAATCCTGTTGCTATAAAAAAAGTGGATCCATAAATACTATCTGCAATTGAAAATGAAGCTTCAATATATTCATATGCTTGAAGAATTGTAAAATAGATTCCTAAAAGAATAGTTATTAGTAATCTTTGTTTAGTTTGAGAATAGTTATTTTCTATTAAAGCATGATGAGCTCATGTTACAGTAATTCCTGAAGTAATTAAAATAATTGTATTTAATAGAGGAATTTGGAAAGGGTTAAAAGGTATAATATTTGAAGGAGGTCAAGTAGCTCCGATCTCAATATTAGGGGATAAACTACTGTGGAAAAAGGCTCAAAAGAAAGATAGAAAGAAAAAAATTTCAGAAATAATAAATAAAATTATACCTCATCGTAATCCTTTAGAAACTATAATTGTATGTTTTCCTTGAAATGTTCCTTCTCGACAAATATCGCGTCATCATTGAAATATTGTTAAGATAATAATTAAATATCCTAATAATAAAAGATTAATGTTAAAATTATGAAATCATTTTACTATACCTGTTACTAATGTTATAGTTCCAATAGCTCCAGTTAAAGGTCATGGGCTATAATCTACTAAATGATAGGGGTGATTATGGTTTGACATTAATTAACTTCATTAGAATAAAGTGTTCTTAAAATTGAAATTACATAAGATTGAATAATAGCTACAGCAGTTTCTAAGGTTAATAATAAAATTTGAATAAAAATTAAAATAATAACAAGATAATTTGGTATTGTGATTCCAGTTTTTCTTAGAAGAGTTAAAAGTAAATGTCCTGCAATTATATTTGCTGTTAATCGAACTGCTAAAGTTCCTGGGCGAATAATATTACTAATAGTTTCAATGATAACTATAAAAGGCATTAAAATTCTTGGGGTTCCTTGGGGAATTATGTGAATAAATATATGTTGAGAATTATTAATTCAACCATATAGTATGAATCTTAATCATAATGATAATGAAATAGATAATGAAATGGATAAGTGGCTAGTACTAGTAAAAATGTATGGAAATAGTCCTAGTAAGTTATTAAATAAAATAAAAGAAAACAATGAAATAAAAATAAATGTTGATCCATTATGACTATTTGGTCCTAATAAAGTTTTAAATTCATGATGAAGTTTGTTAATAATAAAATTTCATAAAATAAATTGACGATTAGGAATTAATCAAAATGAGTATGGGATAAATATTAAACCTAAACAAGTTCTCAATCAATTAAAAGGAATATTAAATAAATTAGTTGATGGATCAAAAATTGAAAATAAATTTGTTATCATTTTCAAGTTATATAATTTATTTTTTTTTTAAAATTATTTTTATTTTTTATGTTTTTTTTATTATAAATATAATAATTTATAATATTAAAGATAATAAAAATAAAAATAAAAATAAAAAATGATATAATTCAGTTAATAGGTATTATTTGAGGTATAAAAGAATATTACAATAAATTTGGTAATAACTTAAATTTGACATATTTATGTTATAAATTAACTAATTCTTTAATTTCATTAGAAGTAATTGTTAATTTACTATAAAATGGTTTAAGAGACCAGTACTTACTTTCAGTCATCTAATGATGAATAGTTATTAATTCAACTAATGAAATTTATTATTGAAATTCTTTCAATTACAATAGGTATAAATCTATGATTTGCCCCACAAATTTCAGAACATTGCCCATAAAAAATTCCAGGACGATTAATAAAAAAATTAGTTTGATTTAGTCGTCCTGGATTAGCATCTACTTTGATTCCTAAAGAAGGAATAGTTCAAGAATGGATTACATCTGTGGCTGTAATAAGAATACGAATATGATTATTTATAGGTAAAATAATTCGGTTGTCTACGTCTAATAGACGGAAATTATTATTTTTATTATTTTGAATTATATAAGAATCAAACTCAACATTATAAAAATCTGAATATTCATATCTTCAATATCATTGATGTCCAATTGATTTTAGAGTTAATAGGGGGTTATTTAATTCATCTAATAAATACAATAAACGAAGGGAAGGAAGAGCAATAAAAATAAGAGTAATTGCAGGTAAGATAGTTCAAATTATTTCAATTAATTGTTCTTCTAAAAGAAATCGATTGATTAATTTATTAAAAAATAATGTTATTATTATATAACTAACTAAAATAGTAATTATAAGTAGAATAATTAAAGTATGATCATGAAAGAAAATAATTTGTTCTATTAAAGGAGAAGCTCTATTTTGAAAATTTAAATTGGATCATGTTGCCATTTCTAAAAAAAGGATAAACCTTTATAAATGGGGTTTAAATCCATTACATATAATCTGCCATATTAGAAATTACTTAAAATAGGTAATTCATTATATGAATGTTCTGAGGGGGGTATGTTTTGTAGTCATTCAATTGATGAATTTATATTTAAGGGAAATAAGATAAGTCGTTGATTAATTATTGATTCTCAAATAATTATTATTATAAATATTATAGATAATAAAGAAATATATGAACCAAATGATGAAATAATATTTCAAGAAATATAACTATCAGGATAATCAGAATACCGTCGAGGTATTCCGGCTAACCCTAAAAAATGTTGCGGAAAAAATGTTAAATTTACTCCTAAAAATATTGAGATAAATTGAATTTTTAAGTATAATGGATTAAGAGATAATCCTGTAAATAATGGATATCAATGAATAAATCCCCCAAAAATAGCGAATACAGCGCCTATAGAAAGAACATAATGAAAATGTGCTACTACATAATAAGTATCATGTAAAGTAATATCAATAGAAGAATTTGCTAAAATTACTCCAGTTAATCCTCCTACTGTAAATAAAAATACAAATCCTAAACTTCAAAGTATAGAAGGACTGTAATTGATTTGTGTTCCATGTAATGTTGCTAATCAACTAAAAATTTTAATTCCTGTAGGAACTGCAATAATTATTGTGGCAGAAGTAAAATATGCTCGTGTATCAATATCTATTCCTACTGTAAATATGTGATGAGCTCATACAATGAATCCTAGTAATCCGATTGCTAGTATAGCATAAATTATTCCCAAACAACCAAAAGTTTCTTTTTTTCCGCTTTCTTGAGAAATAATATGGGAAATTATACCAAATCCTGGTAAAATTAGAATATAAACTTCTGGATGACCAAAAAATCAAAATAAATGTTGGTATAAAATAGGATCTCCTCCACCAGCAGGGTCAAAAAATGATGTGTTAAGATTACGATCAGTTAATAATATTGTAATAGCTCCTGCTAATACAGGTAAAGAAAGAAGTAAAAGTAAAGCTGTGATACCAACAGATCAAATAAATAGGGGTATTTGATCAAAGGATAAATTTTTAACTCGCATATTAATAATTGTTGTAATAAAGTTAATAGCTCCTAAAATTGATGAAATTCCAGCTAAGTGTAATGAGAAAATTGCTAAATCTACAGAAGCTCCTTGATGGGCAATATTAGATGAAAGGGGGGGATAAACTGTTCAACCTGTACCTGATCCATTTTCTACAATTCTTCTGGAAATTAAAAGAGTTAATGATGGAGGTAATAATCAAAATCTTATGTTATTTATTCGGGGGAAAGCTATATCAGGGGCTCCTAATATTAATGGGACAAGTCAATTTCCAAATCCTCCAATTATAATAGGTATAACTATAAAAAAAATTATAATAAAAGCATGGGCAGTTACAATAGTGTTATAAATTTGATCATCTCCAATTAAAGAACCTGGATTTCCTAATTCAGTTCGAATTAATAATCTTAAAGATGTTCCTACTATTCCTGCTCAAATACCAAAAATAAAGTATAAAGTTCCAATGTCTTTATGGTTAGTGGAGTAAAGTCATTTTCGCTAATAAAGATAAAATAAAATGGCTGAGTTGTAAGCAATAAATTGTAAATTTATTTACGGGGGTTCCTCTTTTATTATTTTATAGCTTTATATTCATTAAAATGATTTAAAATTGCAAATTTTAAGGAGTAAATAATTATTACTAAGGCTTAAAGATATTTCTTTATAAATAATTTTGAAGACTATTAGTTTAATTTAACTTAAAACCTTAGAAAAAATAAAAAGTTCTAAGAATTATTCCAGAAATAGAGATTAATCTATTAAATATAATAAAAAATAATTTGTTTTTAATTAAAATTTTAAATCATTTTAATTTAAAATAATTAAATAAGATACAAGAGTAAATAATACGAAGATAAAAAAATAAATTAATTAGTCTTATTGTAATAAAAATAAACGAAATAATATAATATTTATTGAAAATTATATAATTAATAATTATTCATTTTGGAAAGAATCCTAATAAAGGAGGAAATCCCCCTAAAGAAAGAAAATTAATAAAAATAAATAATTTTAAGTAAAAATTTATATTAATAATAAATAATTGATTAATAAAATAAGTATTTATAATATAAAAACTAAAACATATAATACTAATTATGAAAGAATATAATAAAAAATATATTATTCATAAATTTTCTCTAATTATAATTGATAGTATTATTCATCCTAAATTGTTAATAGAAGAAAAAGTTATTAATTTTCGAAGAGAAGTTTGATTGATTCCTCCAATAGCACCAATAATGGCATTAAGTAATATAATAAAAAATAAAAAATTTTTATTTATATAATATGAAAGTAAAATTATGGGGGTAATTTTTTGTCATGTTATTAAAATAAAGCAATTTATTCAAGATATTCCTTCAATAATATTTGGAAATCAGAAATGAAAGGGGGCAGATCCTATTTTTATTATTATTGATGAGTTGATGGAAATTGAAAGTAAATTATTAATTTCAAAATTTTTTATTGAAATTATTTTTAATAAAATTACAAATAGAAAATTAATAGAAGCAATAGATTGAACTAAAAAATATTTTAAAGATGCTTCTGAAGTTAATAAATTTTTTGAATTGGATATTAGGGGGATAAATCTTAATAAATTGATTTCTAATCCAATTCAACATCCTATTCATGAATTTGATGAAATAGAGATTAAAGTGCTAAAAATTAAAATAAAAAAAAAAAATATTTTATTTGAATTATTATTAAATATAATAAAAAATAATTTTATGAAAATAAATTATAAATTTATAATAAAAATTAAAATTATTTTTAATAATATATATATATATATATATATATATATATTTTGGTGTAAGATGCACAATAATTTTTGATATTATCAGATATAGTTTAACTCTATAAAATATAAATAAATAATAAAGGTAATTAATAAAATTACGTTATTTATTCTATCAGAATAATCCTTTATTCAGGCACTTTATTAATTTTTATTTAAAAAAAAGGGATTCCTATATATTTGGGGTATGAACCCAAAAGCTTTATTTAGCTTATTTTTAA